AAATCATGTTAATAGTTGCATTGACAGTTATCTTGGTTATCAAATCTGTATTGATAGCTCCATTTTAACTAGTAGTGAAAATTACAATGACAGTTCCGTTTATAGTTCTATTTGGGGCGAAAATAGTAATGAAAGCGAGAGTTCCAGTACAAGAACTAGTACGGATGATAATGATTTATTTATAAGCGAAAGTTCTAATGATTTAGAAAGCAAAAGTTTTAATTATTTCGAAAACGAAAGTTCTAATGATTTAGAAAGCGAAAGTTCTAATGATTTCGAAAGCGAAAGTTTTAATGATTTCGAAAACGAAAGTTCTAATGATTTAGATGGAACTCAAAAATATAGGCATTTGTGGGTTCAATGCGAAAATTGTTATGGATTAAATTATAAGAAATTGTTTAAATCAAAAATGAATATTTGTGAACATTGTGGATGTCATTTGAAAATGAATAGTTTGGATAGAATCGAACTTTTGCTTGATCCGGGTACTTGGGACCCTATGGATCAAGACATGTCCTCTCTGGATCCTATTGAATTTCATTCGGAGGAAGAACCTTATAAAGATCGTATTTATTCTTATCAAAGAAAGACAGGATTAACTGAGGCTGTTCAAACAGGTACAGGTAAACTAAATGGTATTCCCGTAGCAATTGGGATTATGGATTTTCAGTTTATGGGGGGTAGTATGGGATCCGTAGTGGGTGAGAAAATAACACGGTTGATCGAGTATGCTACCAATCAATTTTTACCTCTTATTCTAGTGTGTGCTTCCGGCGGCGCACGCATGCAAGAAGGAAGTTTGAGCTTGATGCAAATGGCTAAAATATCTTCTGCTTTATATGATTATCAATCAAATAAAAAGTTATTCTATGTAGCAATCCTTACATCTCCTACTACGGGTGGGGTGACGGCTAGTTTTGGTATGTTGGGGGATATCATTATTGCCGAACCCGATGCCTACATTGCATTTGCTGGTAAAAGAGTAATTGAACAAACATTGAATAAAACAGTACCTGAGGGTTCACAAGTAGCTGAATATTTATTCGATAAGGGCTTATTTGATCCAATCGTACCACGTAATCCTTTAAAAGCTGTTCTTAGTGAATTATTTCAGCTCCATGCTTTCCTTCCTTTGAAAGAAAATGCAATTCAAGTAGAAACGTATAAGCCTTAATTTAATATTTAAAAATTAATTAAATGATTACATTAATTCTACATTTTATTATTTGTTTGGAGGCGACCAAGCCGTTATTTAATTTATAAGAATGAAAGGAAAAGTCTGAAGAATGTATTTTTGTTTAGTAATATAAGATTGAATTGTAGAAAATAATTATCAGATTTTTTTTATCGTTATTAAATTAAAATGAAAACATTCCAATATACTCGAAAAAATTTAGAATAAAGAGATATAGAAAAATAATAAAAAAAAAATTAATAAAATAATAAAGAAGTTGATTATCATACATCTATTTCATATAGAAAGATGAATAAGCCCATTTATTTACACTTTTAATTTTCATTTATTATATATTAATGTATAATCTATTATTAATGTATAATCTATTATAGTATGTATATATATTATATACATAATATTGTATATCTCCTTGTATATATTCAATACTGACTTAAGTATAATTATATATGACATATAAGATATCTTTATAACAATAACTGATTAAAATGGTAATATAACAATAATAAAAAAGAGGTTTAAATATTAAATCGAGGTAACCATTCTATGACAACAATCAGCACCTTACCCGCTATTTTTGTGCCTTTAGTGGGCTTAGTATTTCCGGCAATTGGTATGGTTTCTTTATTTCTTTATGTTCAAAAAAAGAAAATTTTTTAGGGTTAAATCTTTTTTTTGTTTCTATTTTTTTTTTTAAGACTTAGGCTTACTTGGAGCATAACACAAATATCTATTTAGTAGAATGGTAGTTTCCCCCGAGCAGAAGTTCGTATGCATAAACATCATATATGAGTAAATGACTTATAGCTTTTTGAAAAAAAAAATTGGTATAGGTAAGATTTCTGAAGCGTAAAGTAACTATATCTACATGTCTGGGGATATTTATAAAAAATCAGATATATAGATAATAAATAGAAAAGGGATGTTATTTTTTAGTTTAACTCTAAGCAATTGATGAATTACTCCTAAAGCTTCACATCATAATAGTGCTAGTTGATGAGGGTTACTTCTGAAACAAAAAAATTAAAGTCAATTTTATTGGGGTTCCTCCCAATTACAATACAATGCAACTAGATGTAGTATAGTATGAGTTGGCGATCAGACCGGATATGGATAGAATTTATAGAGGGGTCTCGAAAACCGAGTAATTTCTGCTGGGCCTTTATCCTTTTTTTAGGTTCATTAGGGTTTTTATTGGTTGGAACTTATAGTTATCTTGGTAGGTATTTTCTACCGTTATTTCCCTCGCAGCAAATAATTTTTTTTCCACAAGGAATCGTGATGTCTTTCTATGGAATTGCGGGTCTTTTTATTAGTTCCTATTTGTGGTGCACAATTGCGTGGAATGTGGGTAGCGGTTATGATCGATTCGATATAAAAGAAGGAATAGTGTGTATTTTTCGTTGGGGATTTCCTGGAAAAAATCGTCGGATCCTTCTGCGATTCCTTATGAAAGACATTCAATCCATCAGAATGGAAGTTAAAGAGGGTATGTTTTCTCGTCCTATACTTTATATCGAAATCAGAGGTCAGGGGTCCATTCCCTTGACTCGTATCGATGAGAATTTGACTCTACGAGAAATTGAACAGAAAGCCGCTGAATTGGCCTATTTTTTGCGTGTACCAATTGAAGTTTTTTGAAAAAAAAAACGTCAAAGCTTTCTTATTCTTAACAAAAGGGAAAGAAAAAAGATAACTCAAGAATTCTCTTTCTCTTTTTTCTATAGCATAACTTAACTGAAGTTTCCACGGAACTCTGATTAGAACAAAAAAAGTAAACGTACATGAAACAACCATAAAACGAAATAGTTTTTGTCCATAAATTATTATTTTTTTTTTATGCATAGTTAAATCCACTGAAATCAATTCAGTAACGAAAGAAGTAAGAAATTCAAATAATAGATTCATATATATCAAAACATTTCAGAATAAAGAATTCCTATTAATTATTCCTATACTGCGGGTGATCCGCAAGTTTTGTTTATAAATTTTTTGATATCTTGATAACCGGGGAATTCTTGCGTCTCGAAATGCAAATAATATTGATTAATTTGACTAAAAAATGGCTCTTTCGTGGAGTCCTCCAAAGAAGACAATTGCTTCGAATTTGAGTAATTGATATATATTGAAAGAATAATATATATATATATATATAGAGTTTATTTAGTCATTCATGGACTCTTTATTATTCTATTTCTGTATTTTTATATTATATATTTATTATTATATATAATAAACAATATATTGTTTATTATATATTGTATTGGTTTCCTCGATTCTTTCGAAATTCAAGGACCAAACACTGTACTGAATCACAAATAAAAAATAGGGATATAGACTCGAGACTTGTAATGTAATAGAACTGATACGTGATCGAAATATTAGTATCGTATAGAGTCGACGAGTGAGCCGAGTTACTTTCAAAAATAACAGACGGGCAAATGGCAAAAAAGAAAGCATTTATTTCCCTTCTATATCTTGCATCTATAGTATTTTTACCTTGGTGGATCGCTCTCTCATTTACATTTAACAAAAGTCTGGAATCTTGGATTAATAATTGGTGGAATACTAGGCCCTCCGAAATTTTTTTGAATGATATTGAAGAAAAGGGTATTCTAAAAAAATTCATAGAATTCGAGGAACTATCCCTCTTCGACGAAATGATAAAGGAATACCCGGAAGGGCCTTTCCATTTACAAAAACTCCATGCTGGAGTCTACAAAGAAACGATACAATTGATCAAGATGCACAATGAGAGTCGTATACATACGATTTTACATTTCTCAACAAATATAATTTCTTTCCTTATTCTAAGTGTTTATTCTATTCTAGGTAATGAAGACCTTATTTTTATTAACTCTTGTCTTCAAGAATTTATATATAATTTAAGCGACACAATAAAAGCTTTTTCTATTCTTTTATTAACTGATTTATGCATAGGATTCCATTCGACCCATGGTTGGGAACTAATGATTGGTTCTATCTACAAAGATTTTGGATTTGATCATAATGATCACATTATATCCGGTCTTGTTTCTACTTTTCCAGTCATTTTAGATACAATTTTAAAATATTTTATTTTTCGTTATTTAAATCGCGTATCTCCGTCACTTGTATTGATTTATCATTCAATGAATGATTGAAAAATGATCGAATGGTCCAATTTGAATGTTTGTTACTTTGTACATAAGTAAAAGAGCCCAAAATATACTTATTCTTTTTCTTTCTAGCCAACCCGGGGGAGTCCTTCAATAGTCCACCCAAATTATTTCAGTATCTAGCAGAATCGTAGATAAGGAACTATACTAGTAACTTAGCAAATTTTATTGTAGAAATTTTTGGGATCAATGATTGGACCATGCAAACTAGAAATACTTTTTCTTGGATAAAGGAAGAGATTATTCGATTCATTTCCGTATCTCTCATCATATATATAATAACTCGGGCACCTATTTCAAAAGCGTATCCCATTTTTGCACAGCAGAGTTATGAAAATCCACGAGAAGCAACTGGCCGTATTGTATGTGCCAATTGCCATTTGGCGAACAAACCCGTCGATATCAAGGTTCCACAAGCAGTACTGCCTGATACTGTATTTGAAGCAGTTGTTCGAATTCCTTATGATCTGCAACTGAAACAAGTTCTTGCTAATGGTAAAAAGGGGGCTTTGAATGTAGGGGCAGTTCTTATTTTACCTGAGGGTTTTGAATTAGCCCCCCCCGGGCGTATTTCGCCCGAGATTAAAGAAAAGATGGGAAATCCGTCTTTTCAGAGCTATCGCCCCACTAAAAAAAATATTCTTGTG